GTGAACTCCATTTGTTAGAACAGCTTCCATTGAGTCTCTGCACCTATCCCTTTTTTCTCGCTTTCTAAACTCTGGTTTGTTCGCGTAAACCAGGATTTGGCTCAGGATTGCCCATTGTTAATTCCAGGGTTTCTCTGAATTTGAAAGTTATCACTTAGTAGGTTTCCATACCAAGGCTCAATCCAATTAAGTCCGTAGCGTCTACCGATTCCGCCATATCCCCCTTTTTGCTTTGAGATTAGGATCTCATTATTATATCTTTCCACTTTTTCTTATGCCGAAACTTTGGAATTCATTACATATAGATACTTTTTTTATTTCTTTGGTATCTTCTTTCATTTTTTTTTAGCCCAATCCATTTTGATTTAGTCTAATCAACAAAGATTCTATCATTTTTGTATTTGCAATTCAATATGGTTATATATTACATAACATATATATGTTATTACTTTTATCATCTTTGTCTTAAATTTAAAAAAAATAGTCGAACGGTCAATTCTCTTTTTTTTTACTTCCATGAAAAGAAATTTATTATTTTTTTTGAAACTTAGAATTCTACAATGTGCAGCGGAAAAAGATTATAAGTCTACTTCGTAGATTTTATATTATAATAATTTAATTCTAAAAAATTATATTCGAAATGAATATTCGAATATTAATTTGAATAATTCTATATTATTAGAAATAAAAAATAAAAATAAAAGTATAAAATAATAATAATAGCGTGAGGTTATAACAAAAAAACAATAATTTAAAATCAGATATCATTTAACTAAAAAAAAAAAAAAAAGATTTCTGATCTTTTCTGATCTAATTAAGAGTTTCTTATTTATAAACTAATGAAATCAAAATTATAAAGTCGATATATTGCTATATTCTATTAATTAAGTAATTAAGGTTATGTTTTATTTATTTAATGATAGTCACTATTTATTTGAGCTATATTTTGTTCTAGAATATATAGAATATGATTAATTAATTCTAAATAGATAAGGAAAAAAATGAATAGAATAGTTAATTGATACGATCTAGTAGTTTAGTGAATTTGTATGCACGTGCTATTTTATTTGAGCCCGCTTAGCTCAGAGGTTAGAGCATCGCATTTGTAATGCGATGGTCATCGGTTCGATTCCGATAGCCGGCTTTTACATATTTTTTCGTTTTTTACATGATTTTTAATGTACTTTCAAAATAAAAGAAGATTGAAAAGACTTATTTCACCTTTTCCCAGAGTTACCACTCCATTTATATTATGTCATATAAACTTCCATATAGGAATATATATTGGGTAAAAGGATTAGACCTTTGCAAAATAAATCAAGAAAATAAAGGAAAATTTATATGATTTATTTTATTTAATATGATTTATTTTATTTATATATATTGTATATACAATAAAATAATCTGTATATGTATATTGAGAAGAATATATCTTCTTACTCTTTGTATTCCAATAGTTTATTGGAGTGGATTTCACGTCATTTATCATTATCATTTAGTTCAGTTTTAATTTTGTTTAGTTTTGTACAATTTCAATAAAAAAAGGAGTCTTTATGTCACGTTACCGAGGGCCTCGTTTTAAAAAAATACGCCGTCTGGGGGCTTTACCGGGACTAACTAGTAAAAGGCCTAGGGCAGGAAGCGATCTTAGAAACCAATCGCGATCCGGAAAAAAATCTCAATATCGTATTCGTTTAGAAGAAAAACAAAAATTGCGTTTTCATTATGGTCTTACAGAACGCCAATTACTTAAATATGTTCGTATCGCCGGAAAAGCCAAGGGGTCAACAGGTCAGGTTTTACTACAATTACTTGAAATGCGTTTGGATAACATCCTTTTTCGATTGGGTATAGCTTTGACTATTCCTCAAGCACGCCAATTAGTTAACCATGGACATATTTTAGTTAATGGTCATATAGTTGATATACCAAGTTATCGCTGCAAACCCCGAGATATTATTACAGTGAAGGATGAACAAAACTCTAGAACTTTGGTTCAAAATCTTCTTGATTCATCTGCCCCCGAGGAATTGCCAAACCATCTGACTCTTCACACATTCCAATATGAAGGGTTAGTCAATCAAATAATAGATAGGAAATGTGTCGGTTTGAAAATAAATGAATTGCTTGTCGTAGAATATTACTCTCGACAGACTTAATAAACCTAACTTAAGTAAAAAAAACTAAAAACAAGAGTTCGGATAACTCCCCTTCGCCCTCCTTTTTGATTAAAAATAAAAAGGCACAAGGTAAGGGATTTTGTCGGGGAATCTTTTTCCTATTCATGTATCTATAGATTGGTAGGGAGATTTGGATCCCTTGTTTGCTCTTCCCAGCATATTCCATATCAAAGAAATTAGGAAATAGAGAATCTATTTAAAAATCAAAACAAGGTAGATTTTATATCTATTCTTTTTTATTTGATTTGATTTGATACATTATGGTCAATCACGTAAGATTGGTGAATTAGTTGAAAGTACGGAAAGAGAGGGATTCGAACCCTCGGTAAACAAAAGCCTACATAACAGTTCCAATGTTACGCCTTCAACCACTCGGCCATCTCTCCGACACCAGGATTATGACTGAGTACCTGGGTGAATAGCGAGTTATTCATCGTTTTTTAGATTATGGTTAATAGATACCTTTTTTGACCGGAAAAAATTGTAAGTAGATAGAATATTTTTTTATTTTAATGAGTCCGCTTTTATGTTAGTTCGTACTATACAATTCCTTTGTTTGTGAGAAAATTTTCTCACAAAAGAAAAGGTAAAGGAAATCAAAAGAGTTATAGAATGGATTTTTACCTATGCCAAGATCGCGTATAAATGGAAATTTTATTGATAAAACCTTTACAATTGTAGCCGATATCTTATTACGAGTCATTCCGACAACTTCCGGAGAAAAGGAGGCATTTACTTATTACAGAGATGGTGCGATTTGATTATCATTATTTTTTTTCTCGCCGATTTGGAATAGAAAGAAAAACGAGTATTGAAAAAAAATCTACGCTTTTGAAGGTGAAGTTTATAATATAAAAAAAGCAATCCCTTCTGTCATGTATCCACGATTAATGCAGCCTTAGATGCTTCAATTGTGAATTCTAGTATTGAGCAAAAGGTTTTTACCTATGGTTCCCGTATTACAGATCAATCCTACTACACTAATACAATATACGAATAGGAGGCATAGGGAAGAAGCACTACGCCGAGAAATCAACAACACGAAAACTTTCTTCAAAATGATTCCTTTTCTTTCTTCTTCTTCTTTGGGATTGGGACTAATTAAAATGGTTGGAACAATAAACATCCATCTCGTTCGTACTTTGGATACCCGTATAACCATTGAAGACTGTTGAAGTGGCTAATTCCTGGAAATTTAGGGGCGTTGAGAACAAAGAAATTTTTAGAGTTTACTTTTTTATTTTTATCTAGCATGAACCCACTTGGTAGTAAGAAAAGATCTTTTGCAAGAAGGTTGGCTAGGGATTTCTTGTAAAAACATTAGCCCCGCTTAGTTCATAATGACATCAAATTTTTCCATATATTATTTTCATTATGCACCTAAAGGAGGAGCCGTATGAGATGAAAATCTCACATACGGTTCTGAAACGGAGAATTCGTTAAAGCGAATGACGACCGTAACGGATGTCGGCTCAATCTGAAGGAAATTATGCGGAAGCATTACAGAATTATTATGAAGCTATGCGCCTAGAAATTGACCCCTATGATCGAAGTTATATACTCTATAATATAGGCCTTATCCACACAAGTAATGGGGAACATACCAAAGCTTTAGAATATTATTTTCGGGCATTAGAACGAAACCCCTTTTTACCGCAAGCTTTTAATAATATGGCTGTGATCTGTCATTACGTGCGACTATCTCCACTATAGAAAAAAAAGAACGAACAGCTAGTCAATTAAATACTAGAAACACAAAAAAGGGCTTTCTACATAAGCATCGTACAAAACGATTTTTTATCAGCTGTAGCAAATAAATAAACTTCATAGATCAAATATGAAGTGAAGACTGGATATGCCTAAATACTTTCTTTCTATGGATAATAAAAGATTTAATTGATAGAGGAAGCACCGTAAAGATCAATTGGAAAGGTTTTGGACCGATACAACAAGAGCTGTTTATTTATATCATAATATGAGATAAATCTTCGGAATCTACTTATGTAATAGAGTAGATCCCCTAAGGTATTGAGCAGCGGTGTAGCATCAGATCCTAAAGACAGTAAGTCTTTTTATTTTTTATGAAGTATGAAAAAAGTCTTTTTCAAAGATTCTATATAAATTTTAATATGAAAGCGGGATAGTTACCTTTCAGAAAATTATAATATCTAAAAACAGTGGACATGCCCTTTTTTCTGAAGGTAGGAGAAAAGATAAAACTTTAATTTTGATTTAATTAATATATTAATTAAATCAAAATTAAAGTTTGAAACTCATGTAATTACTCTCTTTTGTTTAATACAATAAAAACCTAATATCTATAAGAAATCTCATTCAATCAGACATTCAATTAGATATTTAGATATAAAGTTAAAGTAGGTTTAGTTAAAGTTAAAAAACCGGTATACCAAAACAAAAGAGTTGGTTGTCGAGCCGTATGAGGTAGGAAACTCTCAAGTACGGTTCTCAGGGAGGGAATTGACCCGCCTATTCCGACCGTGGAGAACAGGCCATTCAACAAGGAGATTCTGAAATGGCGGAGGCTTGGTTCGCCCAAGCCGCTGAGTATTGGAAACAGGCTATAACGCTTACTCCCGGTAATTATATTGAAGCACAGAATTGGTTGACCATCACGAGGCGCTTCGAATAAGAACTTTCCATTTGTTTCTTTTTTTCTATATATATCTTTATTTGTTTTTACAATTAATCTTTTTTTAGTTTCTTGACCCTCTCGGTCAAATAAAACAGATCCTTTTTTATATCAGAAGAACCAATCAAAGAAAAAATTTTTCATTATATCCTTTTCTCAAATCGTTCTAT